TTTGGCTCCGTAACACGGACGGGTTTAGTCGCACACTAAAAAGAAAACCCATAAAATCCGTGGGCTGATTTAATGATTGATTGATATAGAGTCTTCTTGTTTGCACCCATAGGGAAAAATTATATTGCCAGAAATTGACAAAGTAATATTTTAATTTAGTCATCAGAAGAAATGTCCCCCTTGAAGCCAGAATCCATTTTCCTTGATACCTAACATAATGCAGAAAAGGATCCTTGAAGAACCAAAGGATAACCCAAGGGTTCTTAGTAAATACTTTTACAAAATGTTCTAACTTTAGGTAGAAATAAACTCGCGCAAGAAAGGCTCTGTAAGATGTTGATCCTAAATGAGAAGATTGGTTGCGGAGAAAAACGAAGATGGATTCGCATTCACACACATAGGAATTATATAAGAACAATAAAAATCTGTGATTTTTTTTTTTTGAAAAATGAGAAACAGATCTCTTTAGAGTAATAACACTATTACAATACTCATAAAGAAAGAATCGTAATAAATGCAAACAGGAGGTATCTTTTACCCAGTACCGAATAGTTTGAACCAAGATTTCCAGATGGACAGGGTGAGGTATCAATATATCTAACACAAAACTTAAACGTAAAAATTTGTCCTCTAAAAAAGGAAACGTTGAATGAATTGGTCGTAAATTTTGCGATTTTTTGAGTTCTTTTCCTTCTAGGGAAGATATTAATCGCATAGAAAATGGAATTTCCGCAATAGCTGCAAACCCCTCTGAGATCTGTTGAGAATAAAAATTTTTCTTGTGCCCAAGAAAGTCGTTTTTGTTAGAATCATTAACAGAAGGAATCAAAAAATTCTGTTGATACATTCGAATAACTAAACGTTTTACAACTAGGAAACTGTAGTTTGTGTCATAACCTTTATTTCGATTGGACAACAAAATGGGCCCGTTTAAAACAAAACCCGAATCGTGTACAAGTGCATAAATATATTCCTGAAAGATAAGGGGATATAAAAATTCGTCTTGCCAAGATCTATCTAGTTCTAAATATCCTTGGAATTCCTCCATTTAAAATAAGACCGGAAACGAAAAGAAAAGTCGAGGGTTTCTTGGGTTATAAAATGATACATAGTGCGATACAGTCAAAACAAGGTATTCTAGTACAAAAAATAGTTACCTCGGAAACAGGTAAACTCATCAACGGACTTTCTATCTTTTTTCCATCTAATTGGTTTCATTCCTATATAGGATAAGAAAAGAAGATGGTTAGAAATCCTTTATTTTTTCAACTCAATCGCTCTTTTGATTTTGGAAAGGAAAAAGTATCCTTATCAATATACTGTTTCTTCTACACATTCATCTCCATTTTCTCTTCTAATGGAAAATGTCTAATAGTTAGGATTCACAAGAAAATCGGTAATTCACTCCTGGAAAAACCGTCCCGCATCAGTCACTAATTTATTTTTAACGTTTAATTAGGGCGGGTAATCGTTCCAATTAAGAACATAAGCTCGTTGCTTTTTCTTTCCTTACAATTAGAGCCATAAGGCTCGATCCGTGTATTCAATCGACCCAACTTTGAATTCATTTGGTTTCGTTCTAAAAATCTTTGTATCGATCTAATAAGAACAGAATTTTTTCATAATTCTCCATTGATACGACATGCTCTTTTTTCCATTCATTCCTTTCAGGATCAGTCGTGGTCTTACAAACTCTACCGATGGTGTGGACGAATCCCTTGCTTCATCCAAATGTGTAAAAGGCCCTAGCCGCACTTAAAAGCCGAGTACTCTACCATTGAGTTAGCAACCCAAAGAGAGTATAGAATATAGGTACAATCGAGATCAAAATAACGAAATTAGACAAGCCGACCAAAACGTTGAATTAGCAAAAAAGAAAAAAAGGATCAACTGACAAGAAATTTTCAAATAAAAAACTAGACTGTTTCTTAGAGATTTTCATCCACTATATTATAGATTACATATATATATTCGCTTTTTTCTCTATCTTTCTATCTCTATATTCTCAGATATTCTTTTTTTTTATCTATTTCCTTATAAGCAGTTTTGGATCACAACAAATTCAACGAATCTTTGAATAAAGTAAAAACCAAAACCTGTGTTTTGTATGTAGGACAACCAAATAGAAAAAAACAGATCCGTTTACACTTGAATTATATTTGTTCACTACACTCTTGTCAATATGTATGTTTAAAAAAAGAAGAAATATATAGAACGAAAATGAAAGAGAAGAAAAAAATAAATTGAACAAATAAAAAAGAACTTGTGTTGGATTGGCACTATCTAAATTAGCTAAATAAGGTAGATGATTAGAGTAGATGATTAGAAAAGAATGTAGATCTAAATACAAAAGAAGTAGAAAAATATCAATAATTATACGTCAAATAATTAAGGCTTTTTGCATATAGTTTCAATGAAAAGCACCCAATTGAAATGAATGTCAGAATTTTTTATTGCTAGCTCCAATTCCTACCGTTAGTTATTTGGTCAATCTAAAACTCGCTTGGTTTATTCACTTGATCCTTTTTTCTAGACGTCTTATATAAATATAAAAGTTTTTTTTATCAATCACAATCATTAAATAAAGGAGACCGAGCCTCCGGCGAGAACAATACAAAATAGGCCGGAATAGAGCAAAAGGAATGGTAATAAGAAAGAAAGGATTCTATCAAACTATATACGAATCGCTCAAGTTTCTTTCTTGTTGTATTTTTTTTTTTATTATTTAATTAAGTGAATGTCGTTTCATTAGTCATTAGAGCGAAGTTCTTTAAAAACTTCTGCTTTCTTTAAAATATCATAAACAGTTCCGGTAGGTTGAGCGCCCCTTTCAAGAAAATATATAATAGCGGGAACATTTAAATAAGTTTGATTCTTTATCGGATCATAAAAACCAACTTTCCGAAGATCTCTTCCTTCTCGTCGGGACCGAACATCAATTGCAACAATTCGATAGACGGCTCATTGGGATAGATTATATGAACAATACCCCCCCTAGAAACGTATAAGAAGTTTTCTCCTCGTACGGCTCAAGAAAAATGATTTCTTTTTTTTTTCAAGTTCTGGATAGAAAAAATTCTAATGACAAATAGATCCATAAAATCATGAAAGTAATTCGACTAAGAATTAAGCCCCGTTTGTTCTTATTCTTCTTTCCTAAAAAAACCACTTGCACTCATAACTCAAGTTGAATAACTCTCAAATAATTCAAAAGAAACATTTGGTTTCTATTTTTTGAGTGGTCTCTAACCCCCCTTATCTGGTTTATTTAATCTCTATTGGAATTCTTTATTCTTATTCGAACCCAGTTGTTGATAAAATTGAGAAAGAGAAGGGCCTTTCCTTGTTTCGGAATCTCTTTACTTTGAATCGTTAGGTTTATACATTACTTCGTTGATCTTTAATCCTTTCAAAATGGCAGCAACATGCCCTTTTTGTGATTGTTTATCAAAGAAAAGAATCATACAAATACTTGATTCTCTCACAATATATTTTGTTATCGAAAAGGTTTCTTAACTCCAACAAATTTCCCTTTTGGGTTGGAAATTTGGCGGGATTGGATCTTTTCGATTTAGTTGTCAAAAATATCCTTACGAAGTTGTTCGAATTTATTGATTCACACTAACCCTAGATTCTTGCTCTTAAGAAATGAATCAATACTTTCTACTCGAGCTCCATCATGTACTCGTTACTAGTTTAAATTAACTACAACACAATAAAAAAAAGTGTGGGTCCTAGTCTAACCGAACAGGGGATGTCGAGCCAAGAGCACCTTTTTATATAAAAAATGATGGATCTAAAAATCCACACTAGATCGTGTCCTTCAAGTCGCACGTTGCTTTCTACCACATCGTTTCAAACGAAGTTTTACCATAACATTCCTCAAATTTTGAACCGGTATGCAATTGATTCAATTATGGAATCATGAATAGTCATTGGTTTAGTCAGTACATACATAGAAATCTATACTTTAATTCTATCTATATTCTATACTCTATTTTAATATATATATTAATAGAGTATATATATTCCTATATCCTATATATAGTCTATTAATATATTCTTTGATTCTGTTAGATTATTTACTTAGATTATTTACATTAATAAAAAAAATTCTAGCTAATTTTGGTTTATATCGAACTATAAGATAAATTAATAAATGGAAAAAAGATTCCTAATTCAACATCATTATTGGAAGTTTATTATTGATTGAGCTTTACATTTCCAAAAAAAGCCAAAAATGCATACAGCTTTTTTCTAGAACTCAACATTAATGATTTAAATAAAAACGATTGGTATATCGAAACAATAACTTGGAAAAACAAATCTGATTTTTTTCACAAAAATAGTAAACCCTTCTTACTGAGATCAAAGGTTATATAGATAAGATATGAATATTTCTTCATTTTATACGTTACGTGGGGTTCACTAAATTTTCCATTAAGGCGAATAGAATGTCTGAATCACCTTCCAGTACATAGAGTTTTACTTATTCATTTCATTCGTTATAAAATAAAGAACAAAACACGAAATACCTAAAAATGAAGTTCCAGATGTAATTTGAAACTTCATTTTTTTAGAATTCGATTCAAAATATAAGTTTGGTAGATATGTAAATCAACACCTTTTATTGTTGATTAATTCTTATCTACCTCCGCCCAGTTCTCCAGAGGTATCAGGGGCCAGAACCCCCCACAAAAAGCGCCCTTTTTATTTACATACAATACACAATATAAACTGTCTAGGTACAAAACGAAACAGACCTAAATTCAATATTTGTTCTTCCGTGTTTCAACATAGTTAACATAAGAACTTTAATCCTATTGATTGAATTCAATCAATATCAACAATATCAATAAGTACTAAAATAGACTCTTGTTTTGTTTCGAATACATATACACAATACGGAGAATTTAAAATTTAGCTGCCTCATTTAAAGGATAGAGAATGTAGAAGTGCTTTCACATTTTAATTCTGAATGTATCTTTGAGAAGTCTCTTAATATTAACATAACTATTAGTATATTTTTGGTCGATTTAATTGTTGTAATTTAAATTTACAGAACCAATCTATTATCCTATCTTGCCTATATTAGATCACAATTAGATTCAGTTATATTTATGTGTGCTTTGAACCCACTTCTGTTTGTGAAAAAGAGAAAATTCAGAAGCAAATCTTAAAAAAAAAATAATAAAGGCGAAAGAAGACAAAAATTCTCTATACTTATTATTACTAGAGTAAGACTAGACTTTATAATATATATTCCAATCCAAACAGTCCCTTAAATTTTAGGATAGAATCCAGATGCTCTGGGACGGAAGGATTCGAACCTCCGAATAGCGGGACCAAAACCCGTTGCCTTACCACTTGGCCACGCCCCACTTCGATTTCTATTCTACACTAATATTGTTATTGATTGTTCGTCAATTCCCGTCCAAATATCTATAGAATCCCGTCAATTGTTATTAGGATTTTCACCCGTGTAGGTAGAGAATGAAACTGAATTTCTTGATCATTACATATAATTTAATTAAGATAATGTATGAAAGTATGATTTTTTCTATTCTCTTTTTATTTGAGAATGGAAGAGTTTTTGATTGAGGAAGTTCAAAAAAAAGAAAGGATTTTTGATCTACTTTGCTTTCTTTATTTTTCGCTTATCTTATATCAATAACTCAAAAAAATGCAATAATCTTCAAAAAAAAAGATGTCTGCTATGTTTAATATCTTTAGTTTGATCTGTATTTGTCTTAATTCTGCCCTTTCTTCGAGTAGTTTTTTATTCGCCAAATTGCCCGAGGCCTACGCATTTTTGAGTCCAATCGTCGATTTTATGCCAGTCATACCTCTACTCTTTTTTCTACTAGCCTTTGTTTGGCAAGCTGCTGTAAGTTTTCGATGAAATTTCAAATATTGTCCTAGAAAAATGAATGGTTTATTCGAGAAAAAAGTCTAATATGGTTTGGTTATACTAAAGAAATGAAATAAATGAAAAGATCAGATCTATCTTATAGTATTAACTCTCCAATTCCAATTTCAACTATAAAAAGTCTTGGGTAGGATAGCCTCGCAAACTTGGAATAACTTCCTTTCTCGTTCTAACAAAAATTTCCGTGAAAGACCGTGTGAGGTCTTCAACAAAAATTGTGGGTAGGAAAGCGGTTGTTTATATTTGAGAAAAGTTAGACTCCTAACACTTAACAAACAAATGCATTTTTTTCTTCTTTTTTTGATTTACAGAAACTACTAAAATTCTCGGTGTCAAAATAGAATATATGGGGGAATCTATTCTCTTTTTTACCCAAAAAGATCTTGGAGATTGTGTAATGCTTACTCTCAAACTCTTCGTTTACACAGTAGTGATATTCTTTGTTTCTCTATTTATTTTCGGATTTCTATCTAATGACCCAGGACGTAATCCTGGACGTGAAGACTAAAAGAGGAGTTTCCTTACTTTTTTGAGTGTCTTTTTATTTGATAAAAAAATTTGATAAAAAAATAAAAAGAATTCGAGAAATTCGAAAGAAAGAGAAAAAAAGGCAAATCATCAACAGAACCGGAAAGAGAGGGATTCGAACCCTCGGTACGAATAACTCGTACAACGGATTAGCAATCCGACGCTTTCGTCCACTCAGCCATCTCTCCCTATTGAAAAAAGCCATTACTAATTACATTACAAAAAAGAATTACTAATTACTATAGTTAGATTACACAAAACGTGCCATTTTAAAAATCTTTTTTTTCGGTTTTCAATTCAATATTTCAATATACAATCAATAATATAATATAATTATATAATAACAATAATAAATATAAAATTTCAATTCGAAATTCTTTCAGATTCTAGACTCTTATAAATTCGAGAGAATAATTTATACATTCTATTATATTATACATTCGATTCTATAATAGAATAATGAACCTGAAATAGAAGTCAAATTATTAATTAGTTAAATTTTTTATTCAAATTCTATTTTAAAATAAAAATTTTTATCTCTTTTTAAATCTATTATTATTTGATTATATATTCTATATATTCTATTAGAATTCATTCTATTGTAATAGATACAAGAATTTACTACATTATATTATCTCTATATAAGCATAAACCGAATATAGATACTTGTAGATTTTCTTTTTATATAGATATAGAAAAAGTCCGATATGGTATATATAAACAGAATATAGAAAAAAAACAGAATATAGAAAAAATATGTATACAAACATATTATGCAAACATCTAGAATATAGAAATTCGAATATATAAATACATATCGAAATCAATATAAAAAGTGAAAGAAAAAAAAATTCATAAAAAAAAACAGAAAGACTTTTAGCGAAAGGCCTTTTATTCCCATGGCCTGGCCTGGTCAATACCTTGCCGGGCCTTTTTTGAATTCAACGGATCATCAAAGTTTTCATTTTTTTTATAACTATATTAACACTATGATCAAGATAAATAGTATAAAAAAATAGTATGAGATAAGAAAGAAATAGTCA